AGCAAGAATGAAAGAAAAAAGACCGTGGAAGATCCATAATAGAATAAGGTATATAATGACTCAATGACTCTAGGTAAGAAAAGCTTTATCAGATTCTCTTTTCCGAAGTTGCACCTACAACTACTCATTGAAAAGAATCCTATTCTTATGGGTAAATGCTCAATATCCAAGTGGGCTTGCAAAATTGATCATGATCAATTGCTTTGTGGATTGTCTCATGTCTCTTGATTAGTTGGTGTTTATCCCCTCAATATCGCAAATTTCTTACGTCCAAACAAAGTATTTACTTGTTACTAATAAAAAATCCAAAAGTCTAGCCTACGTTCTTCCTTAGATACCTTCTTTTACTCCGATAGTATTGCGGATCGCAATCGATGCAAAGAAAATGAATGCATTTCCATACTATAATAAAAAAGTAAGTGTAATAAATAGAGAATTAGATCATGTGATATGACTTATTCCATTTCTACTCTATGGGATCTTACGGAGCCTGTTCATGGATGACATGGTCGGGGTATGATCATAGAAAATATTCTCCTCAAGTGAACCAGCCTATCCTTCCTAGATAGGGGACTTACGTGTTGATTGGATGCGGAGACACCTTTAGTTGTGAATTCTAATGTGGCAGATCCAATTCTTTATCTGCATGGCCAAATCAATAATTCAAGTCACACACTCCCATAATCCGCCTTATTTTCTTTCGTAAAATTAACTTCAACTATTTGTATCAAAATACTTCGGAGTTGAAGAAAAGTATCCAAATGACATGTCTTATTTTACAATAACCCATGTTTGTAGCAATGAAATACCACAACCTACCCGATATGATATATGAGAATTAGAATTATCTTTCTCTATGATATGCCTTCCCTATAAAGGACCCGAAATACCTTGCTTACGTATCATTGGAAAGTGCATTAACATAAATACGGCAGTAAGCAGAGGCAGTACAAAAGTATGTAAACTATAAAAACGAGTCAAAGTGGATTGGCCCACACTAGCACTTCCACGCAATAACTCCACTAAAGGCGATCCTATTACCGGAATCGCTTCAGGTACACCTGTCACAATTTTGACTGCCCAATAACCAATTTGATCCCAAGGCAAAGAATAACCAGTTACACCAAACGATGCAGTCAATACAGCCAAAACCACACCTGTGACCCAAGTTAATTCGCGGGGTTTTTTAAATCCACCTGTGAGATACACACGAAATACGTGCAGGATCATCATTAGAACCATCATACTTGCTGACCATCGATGAACTGATCGGATTAACCAACCAAAGTTGGCCTCGGTCATTATGTATTGAACCGAGGAAAAAGCCTCTGTAACGGTTGGGCGGTAGTAAAAAGTCATAGCAAAACCTGTAGCGACTTGTACTAGAAAACAAGTAAGTGTAATTCCCCCTAAACAATAAAATATGTTGACATGAGGAGGAACATATTTACTAGTTATATCATCCGCAATTGCCTGAATCTCAAGACGTTCCTCAAACCAATCATATACTTTATTGAGATAGGTAACTAACCCGAGTCCCCCTCCGAGAACCGTATATGAAAATTTCATCTCGTACGGCTCAAGCAGAAACACACAAATTTTCAACGGATATTAGAAAAAAAGGGTTCAAAACTTCATCAGCCACTGGATTGGGTCGATTTGCCTTGAAGATATGAAATAAGAAAAATCCAGAATTTATTCTTTATGATGATAATGCCAAAAAATCTCAAGTTGGCTCATCTGTCTTCCTTTCTTTGCCTTATGTTGGTCATTAGAGGCCTCTTGACTTTTCTCTTCCCTATTTTGGATTTCTTTTTTTTTTGCGTAATGCGGATTTACTCTTGTTTTGTTTTACTAGTAAATAAATAAAGCAAAAATTCTAGTAGTTTTCTGATAGAAATTATCTTGTTGCGATCCTATGAATCAGTTCAATTAAAACCTTAGATTCATACTAGAGCCACGATGATTGAGTCTCAAGCTAAACAAAAGGCAAGGGTTCTTCGAATAAGAACCGCTTGATGATCATTTATTGAATCGGTGTAATAACTCGACAAAATCAAGAGAAAAAAAAAAGTTGTCTTTTGGGCAAACAAATTTGGAAGGAAGACATTTTCTTTTTTTATTAAAAACTACTTGAATTTTTTTCAGTCTGGTTGCGAGGTCTGAATAGTGAGTATGAATCATAGTTCCATTTTTTTTTCTTGATCCACTCTATCTATTTCGTGTTCCAGATACTAGAATAAATAATAAATATCCGACGAATTAGAATCATCTTGATAGAGATAACAGGCCCTTTCTATGTATTATCAATAGGATCAATTCTAACAAGTCACACACTCATATTCCAGAGATACCGAAACAAAAAAATTCCACGGTCGAACTACCAGAATGTCTAGAAATGTAGAGCTTAAAGTAGAAAGGCTTTTTTGGATGGAAAAACTATGACTTCGTAGTTTTAGTTAGTAGAAACCTAATTCATTAAAATTCCGTCCAGTAAAACAGAAGAATTATAAATTTCTAAAATGATAGATAGGAATATCGCGAATAAAGCCATTGCGACCCCCATAAAAGGAGTAGTCCCCCAACCCGGAGCTACTTTCCCATATTCCGAATTCAAGGGTTTCAATAAACTACCTGCGCGAGTTCGTCTTGGCCCAGGTCTAGAACTATCTTCAACGGTTTGTGTAGCCATAAATTCTATTTAATCATTGGTGTTGACTTTGTATACTATTCCGTTGTAGTTGTAAATACACGATCTTTTCGTAGATCCATTGTAATCTTGAAATTCTATAAAAATGGAAACAGCAACTTTAGTCGCCATCTCCATATCTGGTTTACTTGTAAGCTTTACTGGGTATGCCTTATATACCGCGTTTGGGCAACCCTCTCAACAATTAAGAGATCCATTCGAAGAACACGGGGACTAATTGAAGTAAGAAGTCTCCCAGATGGGGAGACTTCTTACTTCAATGAAATTATTTCATTTTTTTAGTCGGAACCTTAGGTGGTTCTCGGAAGAAGATAGCGAAAAAAATTATCCCTAAAGTCGAAACTAAAAGGAACGTATAAACCAATGCTTCCATAGATTCGATCGTGGTTTATTTACAATTATAACTTCCACACCTATTCATTTGTCATTTGGGATCATTTCCCATATAAAGAAAGAAAAAGAGTCAAAGAAAGGATGGGAGATGTTTCCCATGTCAAATCAAAAAAGAGAGATGAAAGATACCATAGCAATGTGGTATCAGACTGCCTGTCTCCTTGTAGTTGGATCTCCAACTTTTTGGAATGTTCCAAATTCCACTTGAGCATCCAAGTCTGGATCAATACCAGCAAAAACATCTCGGAACAAGGTTCTAGCGCCATGCCAAATGTGTCCGAAAAAGAAGAGCAAAGCAAAGGTAGCATGACCAAAAGTGAACCAACCCCTTGGACTGCTGCGAAAAACACCATCCGATTTCAAAGTAGCCCGATCTAATTCAAAAATTTCCCCTAATTGGGAACGCCTCGCATATTTTTTTACAGTAGCAGGATCAGAATAACTTACACCATTAAGTTCGCCACCATAGAACTCCACCGTTACGCCTACTTGTTCAACACTATATTTGGATTCTGCTCTTCTAAAAGGAACGTCCGCTCTCACAATTCCCTCTTCATCTACCAAAACAACCGGAAATGTTTCAAAAAAAGTAGGCATACGGCGTACAAAAAGCTCGCGCCCTTCTTTATCTCTAAAGACGGGATGTCCTAACCATCCAACAGCTATTCCATCCCCATTGTCCATTGAGCCTGCTCTGAATAATCCCCCCTTTGCCGGATTATTACCAATATAATCATAAAAGGCTAATTTTTCGGGAATTTTAGACCAAGCTTCTGATAAACTAAGATTTTCGGCTAATCCATCGCTAACTCTTCGATATATTTCTTGCTGAAAGTATCCCTGATCCCACTGATAACGAGTAGGCCCAAATAATTCGATTGGGGTAGTTGCTGACCCATACCACATAGTTCCGGCAACTACGAAAGCTGCAAAAAAAACAGCAGCGATACTACTGGAAAGTACAGTTTCAATATTGCCCATACGTAATCCTTTGTATAGACGTTGAGGCGGACGGACACTAAGATGGAATAGGCCCGCTAATATGCCCAATGTACCCGCAGCAATATGATGAGAAGCTATTCCCCCCGGAACAAAAGGATCAAAACCTTCTACACCCCACGCTGGATTTACAGCTTGTACTTTTCCAGTTAGTCCATAAGGATCGGACACCCATATCCCAGGACCATACAAACCCGTTACATGAAATGCGCCAAAGCCAAAGCAAGCCACCCCTGCAAGAAATAAATGAATTCCAAAGATCTTGGGCAAATCCAAAGAGGGTTTTCCCGTCCGCTCATCACAGAATATTTCTAGGTCCCAATATACCCAATGCCAGATAGCTGCCAAGAAACACAAGCCAGAAAACACAATATGCGCACCTGCCACACCTTCATAACTCCAAATACCCGGATTCGTTACAGTTCCTCCTGAAATACTCCAACCACCCCACGAATTGGTTATTCCTAAACGAGTCATGAAGGGAATGACGAACATACCTTGTCTCCACATTGGATCCAGAACAGGATCAGAGGGATCAAAAACCGCTAATTCGTATAAAGCCATCGAGCCGGCCCAACCAGAAACTAGAGCTGTGTGCATTATATGCACCGAAAGCAATCGACCCGGATCATTCAATACAACAGTATGAACACGATACCAAGGCAAACCCATGGAAATACCCCTTTAGCAAAGAAAAATAGACACGATGTCGCTTTATTTTATCGCATTGGAAAAGACTATCCATATCCTATGTACCTAACCCCTCTAGGGGATTCTGTGTCAGAAAGCGTGAATATTTATTTCATTCCATTAAAAATAAGAAGTCAATTCTGTTCGTAAGAAGAAAGAGAAGCAGATCTATTCTATACTCGATAAGTGCCAATATGCAATGGGTAGCTTGGCCTATTTGGAAAAAAAAACGAAGAATAGATCCCTATCCCTCTTTGTTTATCATTCCAATCACCGATTCTTTTTTCTTTATTCAATCTGTCTTACCTTCCTTATAGATATAACCTTTCAATCTATGTATTATTTCAATCTACGTATTAATAGAATCTATAGTATTCATATAGAATAAGAAAAAAAAAAGACAATAAACTGCGGATTCTTTCTTTCTCTTCCATTCTTACGTTTCCATATTAAAGTATAGTTTTCTTACTTAAATTTAATAATATTAATCTAATATGCCCATTGGTGTTCCAAAAGTACCTTACCGGATTCCCGGAGATGAAGAAGCGACTTGGGTTGACTTATACAATGTTATGTATCGAGAAAGGACACTTTTTTTAGGTCAAGAGATTCGTTGCGAGATCACGAATCATATTACAGGTCTCATGGTATATCTCAGTATAGAAGATGGAATTAGCGATATTTTTTTGTTTATAAACTCCCCAGGCGGGTGGCTAATCTCAGGAATGGCAATTTTTGATACGATGCAAACGGTGACACCAGATATATATACAATATGCCTCGGAATAGCTGCGTCCATGGCATCCTTCATTCTGCTTGGAGGAGAACCCACCAAGCGTATAGCATTCCCTCACGCGAGGATTATGCTTCACCAACCTGCTAGTGCTTATTATCGGGCAAGGACACCAGAATTTTTACTAGAAGTGGAAGAGTTACACAAAGTTCGCGAAATGATCACAAGGGTTTATGCACTAAGAACAGGCAAGCCTTTTTGGGTTGTATCCGAAGACATGGAAAGGGATGTTTTTATGTCAGCAGACGAAGCCAAAGCTTATGGACTTGTCGATATTGTAGGGGATGAAATGATTGACGAGCACTGCGATACTGATCCAGTGTGGTTTCCGGAAATGTTTAAGGATTGGTAGTGGTCGCATTTCTTGTAAATTTATTTCAAACCTAAATTCAGGTTTTCTGCGATTTAATAGAAAATAGAAATACTTCATGATGATCAATCATCAGGTTAAGATCGATCTAAACCAATCCTTTTTTTCTATATACATACGACATGCCAACGGTTAAACAACTTATTAGAAACGCAAGACAGCCAATACGAAATGCTAGAAAATCGGCCGCGCTTAAGGGATGTCCTCAGCGTCGAGGAACATGTGCTAGGGTGTATGTGTGACTCGTTCAGATCATGAGTTCAAACAAATAAGACAATTTTGGAAGTATCCATGATCGGTACCAATGAATAGGATAGAGAAGCTCTATCCTAGATTTCTATGGTAATATGGAATTTCTGGTTTCCTTTGGTGCAAATCCAATCATCTAAATTGGAAATAAGAAGCAATTCCCCCATTGGTAGAGAATGGTTATCCATTAAGCGGAGGAAATAGTAATAAAAAGAAAAAGGCTTATGCTCCTTTATCTTAAAAGAACGGACTAACAGGGTCAGCTACTTAGCCAACTTTCATAATTAAATGCCGTCACTGTATGGATAACTCTTATTGTGAAAAGAGCTATTTACTCTATAATGGATAGGTAGAGCCAAAGAATGTGAACTATACAAGTTCACAATACCTTTTGATGAAATGAAAGAAAGGGCTCCGGTGTATAGAGAGGGCCTCACCGTTTAAAAGGGAACCATAGAAACGATGGAACCCACTATTTTTTTGAGTATCGTTAGAATTTGTTATTTCTATGCGAAATAACTGAAGGGAATAGAATAAAAAATCGTGGTTGGGAAGGTTACAGTAGCAAAAGCCATTGGAATTAATATTTTATATATCGGAATAATTCGTTTTGTTATTAATGGGAAAAAGGATGGCTAAAAGAAGAGAAATCATTAGTTATTCATTAAGGTTAATTTGATTCAATGACCAGAGTTCCGCGAGGATATATAGCTCGGAGACGACGAACAAAAATGCGTTCATTTGCCTCAAACTTTAGAGGGGCTCATTTAAGACTTAATCGAATGATTACTCAACAAGTAAGAAGAGCTTTTGTTTCCTCTCATCGAGATAGAGGCAGGCAAAAGAGGGATTTTCGTCGTTTGTGGATCACTCGGATAAACGCAGCAACGCGGATATATAAAGTATTCAATAGTTATAGTAAATTAATACACAATCTGTACAAGAAGGAATTGATTCTTAATCGTAAAATGCTTGCACAAGTAGCTGTATCAAATCCAAATAATCTTTACACGATTTCCAATAAAATAAAGATCATCAATTAAATGGATAAAAAGGTAATATACAGGAATAATTAAAACCGAATTCCCGGAGAGGGAACTCCGGGAAGATACAATAAATTAAGATTAAGTGGTAAGAATCAACGAGCATGTTGCAATAAATAAAAAAACTATTTATTCTTCCCCATTTTTCTTTCTTATAACAAACACAAGAATCAAAACTGGATTACTTTCCTTATATATAGGTCTGGCCCTTTCGAATAAAACATCAACAATCGGAACTTAAGTTCCGATTGTTGTTTCTTAAATTCTGGTTGGAGTTTCTTAAGTTTCGATTGGAATTGAACTTTTGCGTTAATTGAGGAATATGTCTATTTTTTCTGGGTCTAGGACCAGTAATTATTGAAATTGACTGGGCTTGAAATTGCTTCTCATTCTCATAGTTACGAAATGGTAAGAAAGATAAAATACGAGCCTGTTTTATAGCAAGAGTAATTAATCGTTGTTGTTTCAAGGTTAATCTATTTATTCGTCTCGATAATATTTTTCCTTGTTCACTAATAAATCGATTAATTAAACTCATGTTTCTATAATCAATTGGATCCCCCGGGCCAATCCGAGGACGCCTACGAAAAGTTTGTTTGGATTTACGAAAAGGTTGTTTGGATTTACGAAAAGTTTGCTTGGACTTACGAAAAGTTTGCTTGGATTTTTGAAAAGTTTGCTTGGATTTACGAAAGGGTTGCTTAGATTTATGAAAAGGTTGTTTAGATGTATACATGATTTATTCTTTATTAAAAAATTGGAAAAAAAATGGATTTCTTTATTTTATTAATTTTGGATCCAGAAGAAGTAGTCTTTCTTTGGTCCATATATTATTTGATTCATATATAGTATATGAATACCCTCTATACATATGAAATAATATCTACCTGAAATCAAATGAGTTGATTTGTATTTTGTATTCTATCTATGTTCTATATATTAAATCTGTTCTTTGGAAAGATCGAACACACGATGCTCCTATTTTTTTATTTCGCCATGAGTCGTATGCTTGCGACAATAACGACAAAATTTTTTGAATTCTAATTGTCCAGGTGTATTGTGGCGATTCTTTTGAGTACTATATCTAGAAATCCCCGTCGATTCCTTATTGGCACCTTTTCGAACACAACTGATACATTCCAAAATAAGTCTGATTCTAACATCTTTCCCCTTGGCCATGAACCTCCTTTCTTTTTTGGATTGACTTAACTTAATTCTTCTACTTATTCTTTTATTCTTCTATTTTGAATCCGAAGAAGAAGAATAAAATCCATTAGAATAAAAAATTTTGGAAATTCTTAAATTAAGTAATAAAAAATGGAGAAATAATTAAAGAATACAATCCTTGTCGAATTAGCAAGGATTTTGCTTCGAAATCCTTTCATTTAAGTAGCCAGCCCAGCCTCTTTCTATGCTCTGATTTCTGAGGCCTGACTTAGCTTGGATACCGCTTTTAATTGAATTTCTGTTTTCCAAAATGGGATTTACCGAATTTTTCATGACTCTGAGGTTCAACCCAATCCATCTTTTCTTTCTTTTTCCTTCCTATACTAAAAAAAAAAGGATTGAAAAAGGGAAAATTTTCGTCATGTCACGAAGAATTCCTCGCATAGCAATAACTAGAATTAAAAAAAAGGGAATGACAAAGCATCTGGGAATAAACGATTAATTTCTATCAATAAACCTGCTAAAGCCCCAAACCATAGAGTACTTAGCACGGGTGCTACAGAGAGATATGTTTTTATATCCCGCATTGAAAATCCTCCTTCCTTATTGGAATACATATATGATCAGATACTCTTGCCCAAGATCTTTTGTATTTCTTTTGTTTAGGCGAAATTCCTAACTAAAAAAACAAAATCAATATTCTATATAGAATGAACCGTATAGACGAGATTTTCCTATCCCTAAAAAAGAAAAAGATGACCTCTTCTTCCTATACATTACCAAGGAATAGTAATCTTTCTTTTATAGGTGAAATTAGATTCGATTTTAGATGTATACCATTCCTTGACTTGATTATATGAGACCAAAAAGAAGAAATGACAAGAAGGTTCTATATAGATAGAGAAAGAGAAGAAAATTACGATGTGGAAAACAAGACAGGAATTGTGTACAATGGCATTGTACAACAATTTGGAAAAGGGATGTAGCGCAGCTTGGTAGCGCGTTTGTTTTGGGTACAAAATGTCACAGGTTCAAATCCTGTCATCCCTACCTATTACTTCTTTCTTCTTTATGGGCAGTAGCGAGGGGATCAATTAAAGTGGGTATAACTTGAATTTGTGGATACTATACGTACGTGAGACACGTTAGGAGTAGAAAAGGGTTTTCTTTTTGAATGAAAGCGCTCTTAGTTCAGTTCGGTAGAACGCGGGTCTCCAAAACCCGATGTCGTAGGTTCAAATCCTACAGAGCGTGATTCCATCTATCTTATGTCGAAGCAGAGTAAAATAACTTAACAAAACAAAGTTGAATTGCAACTCCAATTTGACCTCCTCTCTGGTCTGGAGGAGGTCAATCAAAAAAGAAATATTACTCAATCAAAGATCCAACTGATCCCCACGCCTGTATTGCAAATACGCAGTCACGAATAATCCCGCTAAAGTAATAGGAATTAGGCCTAAGACGATTCCAAATAGAAAAACTTCAATCATTTCGATTTGTTCGAGGGGATAAAAAAAAGAGGTACGATCTATCCCTAAATAGTAGTCTAAATTATCCACGAATCTCAATGACCAAGAAAAGAATTG